TGGAGCAGATAGCAACAACCATTTCAGCGGACATGCGTATTTTCCGATGGATTTACATGGTTTCGTTAGTAGAGATTGTTTGATGTAGCGAGTAATAGGCTCTTTCGCCGTTCAAGAATTCTTGTTTAGGCAGTTCATATCATCCACACATAGTGATCTAAGATTTCAATTCTTCCATGTTTCAGCAGTAGCATATTGTTCCATGGAGCTAAGGCCAAAAAGATGGAAGAAACAAGTGTTTCCACGACTCTACCATCCGGCCAATTCTGTTCCACTAAATCCCCTTTTCATGGGCACATATCTTTACGGCTAAGGAATGGGGAATCTTTCTCCTGTTACATGAATCAAATGTTTCATTTCATCCGGGAAAAGCCATCTCTTTCTCAACAATGTCTTTGTCATTTGATCCAATAGTGTTCCGTTAGATAGGAACAGATTTGATAAATACTGATAACTCTCGGATAGAGTATTAGAACGGAAGGATCCATTAGATAATGAACTATTGGTTCTAAACCATCTCTGGCGATGAATCAACAATTCGAAGTGCTTTTCTTGCGTATTCTTTATGAACCAGCGTTTATATATAGATGTAGGAGGATTTGTTTGGGAAGCAATAAGCCCCTTTGACATCTCCTCATCTGCAAAGAATTCTCGACGTGAAAACACAGAGACAAAGGGCTGATCTTTGAATAGGGAAAGGAATGGATCCGCAGGGTCCCAAATGAATTGGCTTGTTCGAAAAAAGCCTTGTTCTTTGGAAGATCTATCTCGTGTCTGGTACTGCATGGTTCCACTCTGTAAGAACTCCGAATCATTCTCTTGAAGCTCATCCTCTTTATGATAAATGATCCGTTTGCCCCGAAATGACCCAGCCCAATAGGGAAATCCCAATTCAGTGGGCCTTTCGATACAATCAAATAGATTGCCATAAGGGCGCCATATTCTAGGAGCCCAAACTATGTGATTGAATAAATCCTCCTCTATCTGTTGCGGATCGAGGGCCCCTTCTTCAAACTCCGATTCGTATTTTTCATATAGAAATCTCTGATCAACGATAGAACAAGATCCATTTTGCATCATATCTAACTGATTCCTTGGTTCGGAACGAAGAAGTAATGTCACTCGATTATTATCAAGCTGACTGCAATCTTTTTCTGTCCGTGAGGATCCCGCCAGAGCCAGAGCGCCTTCTACTTCTACTTCTAATAGTAATAATAGTAATAGGCCATGAACTAGATCAGAATCATTCTCAACGAATCCATAAGAAGTGATCCAATTTTTTTCATCGGGTGAAGACCAAAGATCTTGAGCGACCGATCCGGCAGAACAACTCAAAAGATAAAGAAGTATCGTTAATTTCTTCATGCTCGTTCCAAGTTCGAAGTACCATTTGTACAAATAAGAATCCCCTCCCTTACATGATTTCTTCTTCATATAGATAGATATAGGATCTATGGGGCAATTACTTAGAAGTACATTTTGTGCAACAGCCCTTCCTATCTGATAGAAAAGGATCCCATGATCCTGAACTGATCTTATCTGGGATCGAAAATGCCAAGTTTTTCTATGAAGAGCCGATCTAATTGTATTAGTTTCTATAATGGATTTCTTCTGTGTAATACTAATTGATAGGGCCTCATTGATAAGTGCTACAAGATCTCGTGCATTGGAACCCATGGTTATGGACCCGAATCCAGTAGTATGGAACATCTTCTTTTCCAAGTGAAATCCCCTAGTATATGAAAGAATGAAAAAGTGCTTTCGTTGTTGTGGAAGAAGAAGCCTTCGTATCTTAATGCATGTATTTAATTTATTCGGAGCTATTAGAGCGGGATCCACTTTTTGGGGAATATGAGTCGAAGCAATAACAAGAATCTTTCCAGTGGAACATCTTTCACTGGAGAGAGAGTTCTCTAATAGACCGAGGGATAAGTAATTCGACTCATTCACATGCAGATCATGAATGTTTGGAATCCATATTATGCAAGGAGACATTGCTTTTGCTAATTCGAATTGAAGGGTGATCTCAAATTGGTCTATTTTCGGCGTCATATACATAGTTAGCACATTCGTCATAGTTAGCAGCTCCATATCAATATCAAGGTCATCATCAGTATCATCACTATCATCAATATCGTCACTATCATCAATATCGTCACTATCATCAATATCGATATCATCAATAAGATAACCCTTAGGCTTGTCGTCCAGGAACTTGTTCGGAAATACCGTAATGAAAGGAACATAGGAGTTTGTCGCTAGGTATTTGACCAAACAGGATCGTCCAGTTCCTATAGAACCTATCACTAAAATACCTCTAGAAGGGGATAGGGCTAAGCGGAGCGAAAAGGGTTTTCCATGAGGAGATGGGGAATGAAAACTATTAGCCCCACGCGAGGTTTGTGAATAAGCGATTGTCTGATAATGAGCAAGGAATATCCGTCTTTCTGCTAAACAGGATCTATTGAACTCATAATTCATTAGATCCTTTTGATGAATG